ATCTCGGATAATAGGTCAAATCGGATCAATCCATTTTATTCTATTTATGCCACGCAAAGGATTCAACAATCACTTAGACAAAATCAAGGCACTATTCATACGTTCTGGAATACAAGTAAGGAATCTCAATCTTTGATAATTTTGTCATCAGCAAATTGTTTTCAAATGGGCCCATTCAACGATGTAAAACATTACAGTGGGCTAAAAGAATCAATTAAAAAAAATCCCCGAATTACAATTCGAAATTCGTTAGGCCCCTTAGGAACAGCCTGTCAAATTGTGAATTTTTATTACCTTTTAAAAACTCATAATCTAATCTTGGTAACTAAATATTTCCAACTCGACAATTTAAAACAGACTTTTCAAGTACTTAAAAAGTTTTTACTTAAATATTATTTAATGGACGAAACCGGGAGAATTTATAATTACAATCCACGCAGTAACGTCCTTTTGAATCCATTCAACTTGAATTGGTACTTTCTCCATCATAATTATTGTGACAAAACATCTACAATAATTACCCTTGGACAGTTTTTTTGTGAAAATGTCTGTATAGATAAACATGGACCACACCTAAAATCGGGTCAAGTTATAATTGTTCAAATTGACTCTGTAGTAATAAGATCAGCAAAGTCTTATTTGGCCACTCCAGAAGCAACTGTTCATGGCCATTATGGAGAAATACTTTTCGAAGGAGATACATTAGTTACATTTATATATGAAAAGTCGAGATCTGGCGATATAACGCAGGGTCTTCCAAAAGTAGAACAAGTGTTAGAAGTACGTTCGATTGATTCAATATCAATGAACCTAGAAAAGAGAGTTGAGGGTTGGAACGAGCGTATAACAAGAAGTCTTGGAATTCCTTGGGTCTTCTTGATTGGCGCTGAACTAACTATAGCGCAAAGTCGTATCTCTTTGGTTAATAAAATCCAAAAGGTTTATCGATCCCAGGGTGTGCAGATCCATAATAGACATATAGAAATTATTGTACGTCAAATAACATCAAAGGTGTTGGTTTCCGAAGAAGGAATGTCTAATGTTTTTTTACCCGGAGAACTAATTGGATTTTTGCGCGCGAAACAAACGGGGCGTGCTTTGGAAGAAGCGATTTGTTACCGAGCTATATTATTGGGAATAACGAAAGCATCTCTAAATACTAAAAGTTTCATATCCGAAGCGAGTTTTCAAGAAACTGCTCGAGTTTTAGCAAAAGCCGCTCTACGTGGTCGTATCGATTGGTTGAAAGGTCTGAAAGAGAATGTTGTTCTAGGGGGGATGATACCCGTGGGTACTGGATTCAAAGGATTAGTGCACCGTTCAAGGCAGCATAAAAACATTCCTTTTGAAACAAAAAAAAAGAATTTATTTGAGTGGGAAATGAGAGATATTTTGTTTCACCACAGAGAATTCTTTTCTTTTTGCATTTCAAAGAATGTACATGATACATCAGAACACTTATTTCTAGGATTTACTGATTCCTAAGAGCAGAAGCGGATTCATCCGGTTTTTCTATTTGTGTTGCAGTTATTTGATTGAGTAATACTAATAACGAATCGAATAGAAAAAAACCGAAAACTTAATGTCTTGGATCATGTATCAACGGCCAATCTCCGTTAGAAGAGAAGGTTCCATGGGAACAATTTTTTATTTTTAGGGTACTTCTTCTCTTTAAAGAAAAAAAAGAGAAAAGTGTGGGGAGAAATGACAAGAAGATATTGGAATATCCATTTGGAAGAAATGATGGAAGCGGGAGTTCATTTTGGTCATGGTACTAGGAAATGGAATCCTAGAATGGCACCTTATATCTCTGCAAAGCGTAAAGGTATTCATATTCTAAATCTTACTAGAACGGCTCGGTTTTTATCAGAAGCTTGTGATTTAGTTTTTGATGCAGCAAGTAGGGGAAAACAATTTTTAATTGTTGGGACCAAAAATAAAGCAGCTGATTCAGTAGCACGCGCTGCAATAAAGGCTCGGTGTCATTATGTTAATAAAAAATGGCTTGGTGGTATGTTAACAAATTGGTATACTACAGAAACGAGACTTCATAAGTTCAAGGCCTTGAGAACCGAACAAAAGACGGGTAAACTCAACCGTCTTCCGAAAAGAGATGCGGCTATGTTGAAAAGACAACTATCTCACTTGCAAACATATCTGGGCGGGATTAAATATATGATAGGGTTACCCGATATTGTAATAATTGTTGATCAGCAAGAAGAATATACGGCTCTTCGAGAATGCATCACTTTGGGAATTCCAACGATTTGTTTAATCGATACAAATAGTGACCCGGATCTAGCAGATATTTCGATTCCAGCGAATGATGACGCTATAGCTTCAATCCGATTAATTCTTAACAAATTAGTATTTTCAATTTGCGAGGGTCGTTCTAGCTATATACGAAATTCGTGATTAATACTAATAAGATTATGTGTAAATTATTTTTGAAACTCCATAGAATAGATTTTTTGAATTGGTTACGATTCCTGAATCGCACAAAAGAGATAAAACTAACTGGGCCTATTGGATGATTAGTTGATATTCAAAATATACAAATCAAGTGAGCAAGTCGAAAAATATATGGTTGAATCAAAATAATCCCTTTTTAAAGTTATATTTCTTTTAGAGGATAATATGCATGTTTTATTATGTTCCATCAACACACTAAAGAGGTTATACGCTATATCCGGTGTGGAAGTAGGCCAACATTTCTATTGGCAAATAGGAGGTTTCCAAGTCCATGCCCAAGTACTTATTACTTCTTGGGTTGTAATTACTATCTTACTAGCTTCAGCGATTATAGCTGTTCGCAATCCCCAAACCATTCCTACCGATAGTCAAAATTTTTTTGAATATGTCCTTGAATTCATTCGAGACGTGAGTAAAACCCAGATTGGAGAAGAATATGGCCCATGGGTTCCATTTATTGGAACTATGTTTCTATTTATTTTTGTTTCGAATTGGTCAGGGGCTCTTTTACCTTGGAAAATCATACAGTTACCTCATGGTGAGTTAGCCGCACCCACCAATGATATTAATACTACCGTTGCTTTAGCTTTACTGACGTCAGTAGCATATTTCTATGCGGGCCTTACGAAAAAGGGATTAGGTTATTTCGGTAAATACATTCAACCAACTCCAATTCTTTTACCCATTAACATCTTAGAAGATTTCACAAAACCCTTATCCCTTAGTTTTCGACTTTTCGGAAATATATTAGCCGATGAATTGGTAGTTGTTGTTCTTGTTTCGTTAGTACCTTTAGTGGTTCCTATACCTGTCATGTTTCTTGGATTATTTACCAGCGGTATTCAAGCTCTTATTTTTGCAACTTTAGCTGCGGCTTATATAGGCGAATCCATGGAAGGCCACCATTGATTAGTTTTTGACAGAGTCTTTTATGAAATCAAGGTAAGCCACTTGGGCTTAGGGAACATAAATATACAAATAAGGTATAAATTAAGGTATATACTATCTAAAGATAGTTAGTTTACATTATGGAGGAAAGATACGTATATGTGATATTAGCTATTAACTAAGTAGATATGAACTAAAGATATATCTAATTTGCCCTACTACATATATGTGAATTTATATAGGGATTCAAATGAAAATCCTTCTTTTTCGTCCGCAATTTTTATTTTTAATTTAATAAAGACCAAAGAATTCAAAGAACGATTCGGAAGAAAGAAATGGAATAACAAAGTTTATACAAATTGAAAAAGTTCATAGGAACTAAAAAAAAAGAGATATCGAGGTATTTATGAAAATTTACGAATATATATATATATTTTTTTTTCACTTCTAGGTTCTTAGTTATTTTGATTGGATAAATTTTATCCATGGGATAAGTAATTCATAATTCATTGGTTGATTGTATCATTAACTATTTCTTTATTTTTTTGTTTTGGTGCGAGGAATTTCTCATGGATCCACTGATTTCTGCCGCTTCCGTTATTGCTGCTGGATTGGCCGTTGGGCTTGCTTCTATTGGACCTGGAGTTGGTCAAGGTACTGCTGCGGGACAAGCTGTAGAAGGGATCGCGAGACAACCAGAAGCAGAGGGAAAAATACGAGGTACTTTATTGCTTAGTCTGGCTTTTATGGAAGCTTTAACAATTTATGGACTAGTTGTGGCATTAGCACTTTTATTTGCGAATCCGTTTGTTTAATCCTACAAACTAAAAATACATATAGTTTTTGTTTTTTATTTCTTTGGGTTTGCTGCTGCTTTTGCTTTTTTCAAATTATATTCAAATTTGATTTCTTATTCAAGAGCCCATGTACATGTAAAGGACTGAGTGGGGGGGAGGAGGAATTGGCGCACCAAAATTAGCTTTCTTCCTTTCTTCCTTTATTCTCGTATTCCAATGGAACTTTTTTTAAGAAGTATTGCAACAAACGAGATATTTCGAAACTCACATAACATAAGACTCAATATCTAATTCTAATAAGTATCGTTCTTATTGGAAATTTCCAATTGAAACAAAAAACTTTTCCATTTTCTAAATCCATATAATTATTAAAAAAATTTTCGGAGTATTTAGAAAAATAAATTTTAGGAAAAAGGCTATAATAAATCAAAAATATAGAGAATTTGTCTTATCTATAAGAATACGCAAGAGGAGATCATATGAAAAATGGAACCGATTCTTTCCTTTCCTTAGGTTATTGGCCATCCGCCGGAAGTTTCGGGTTTAATACCGATATTTTTGCAACAAATCCAATAAATCTAAGTGTAGTACTTGGTGTATTGATTTTTTTTGGAAAGGGAGTGTGTGTGAGTTGTTTATTTCAAGAATAAGCTGGATCCGACCAACTGCAATTTCTTTTTTGGTATAACTAGGAAAGAAAAGGTGCATGATTCCGCGAATTACTTCTGAATAAATTAAGAAATCATATTTTAGAACCACAGCATTTCGTGAGTCATTGGTAAATATACTTTGATTCTCTATTAACCAAAAATGTGGAACCATTAACAGGGTTAAAGCTAAACC